AATGAGTTGCCTGATTAAAGGGCTATTTTGATAGAATAGATTATGTAAATTTATTTACACTCATTATATTTAATAGAATTAAACTATCCCTAAAAGTATCAAAAACTTTTGTGCATCGTACACTAAAATATAAAAAGATAAGCTAATTAAGCTACTGGGTTCATACCCCATTTATAAAGGTAATAATCCTTTTCTTTTTAATTTTTAATAATTCATCAAAAATTATATTTGTATTAATTTTAATTACAGGAACTATAATTACAGTATCAGCTAATTCTTGATTAAGAGCATGAATAGGTTTAGAAATTAATTTATTATCTTTTATCCCCCTAATAAGAGACACAAATAATTTAATATCTACTGAAGCCTCATTGAAATACTTTTTAACTCAAGCCTTAGCCTCAGCTGTCTTATTATTTTCTATTATTTTATTATTAATAAACCATAATTTTATATTATTGAATTCAAGAAATTTTTCATCAATAATAATTCTTTCTGCTTTACTTTTAAAAAGAGGAACTGCCCCCTTTCATTTTTGATTTCCTAATGTAATAGAAGGGCTTAGATGAATTAATTCATTAATTTTAATAACATGACAAAAGATTGCACCTCTAATATTAATTTCCTATCTTCAATTTAAAATAATTTTAATAATTTGTATTATTTTATCTGCTGTTGTAGGATCATTAGGAGGATTAAATCAGACGTCATTACGAAAATTAATGGCTTATTCTTCAATTAATCATTTAGGTTGAATATTATCAGCAATATATTCAAGAGAAAGATTATGAATAATATATTTTTTATTCTATTCATTTTTATCTTTTAATTTAATTTTTTTCTTTAATTTATTTAATGTATATCATATTAATCAATTATTTTCTCTTTTTATAAGCTCAAAGATTCTAAAATTTAGAATCTTTTTTAATCTTCTTTCCCTAGGAGGATTACCCCCTTTTATTGGATTTATACCTAAATGATTAGTTATCCAAACTCTTTCTTTTAATAATCAACTATTTTTAATAGCTTTATTAACAGTAATAGCTTTAATCACTTTATATTTTTATCTGCGAATAAGATATTCAGCATTTATACTTAATTATTATGAACCTCAATGAAATAATAAAATGATCTTAAATTCATTTTTTGTATCAATTTCTTTAGGTCTTTCATTTATTTCGACATTTGGATTAATTAGAATTAGCCTAATTTATTTTATTTTTTAAGGCTTTAAGTTAATTAAACTATTAGCCTTCAAAGCTATCAATATAAGTATAATCTTTTAAGCCTTATGGCAAAAGATTAAGTTATTAAGCTTCAGTAAAATTTACTCCTTTAGAATTGCAGTCTAATATCATTGTTGACTATAAAGCCTTGATTAAAAAGAAATTTTTCTTATAAATAGATTTACAGTCTACTGCCTAATCTTCAGCCATTTAATCCAAATATATGCGACAATGATTATTTTCTACAAATCACAAAGATATTGGAACTTTATATTTTTTATTTGGTGCATGAGCCGGAATAGTGGGAACTTCATTAAGAATTCTTATTCGAGCCGAGCTTGGTCATCCAGGAGCTTTAATTGGGGATGATCAAATTTATAATGTAATTGTTACAGCCCACGCCTTTGTAATAATTTTCTTTATAGTGATACCTATTATAATTGGAGGATTTGGAAATTGATTAGTTCCCCTAATACTTGGGGCCCCTGATATAGCTTTCCCTCGAATAAATAATATAAGTTTTTGACTTCTTCCTCCTTCACTTACCCTTTTATTAGTAAGTAGTATAGTTGAAAATGGGGCTGGTACAGGATGAACTGTTTATCCTCCTCTTTCTTCAGGGATTGCTCATGGTGGAGCTTCAGTTGACTTAGCGATTTTTAGACTTCACTTAGCAGGAATTTCTTCTATTTTAGGAGCAGTAAATTTTATTACAACAGTTATTAATATACGATCAACTGGAATTACATTTGATCGAATACCTTTATTTGTATGATCAGTTGTAATTACTGCTCTTTTATTACTTTTATCTCTTCCTGTTTTAGCGGGTGCAATTACAATACTATTAACGGATCGAAATTTAAATACTTCATTTTTCGACCCTGCCGGAGGAGGAGACCCAATTTTATACCAACATTTATTTTGATTCTTTGGTCATCCAGAAGTTTATATTTTAATTCTCCCAGGGTTTGGAATGATTTCTCATATTATTAGTCAAGAATCAGGGAAAAAGGAAACCTTTGGATCACTAGGAATAATTTATGCAATATTAGCAATTGGTCTTTTAGGATTTATTGTATGAGCACACCATATATTTACAGTAGGAATAGATGTAGATACACGAGCTTATTTTACCTCAGCTACAATAATTATTGCTGTTCCTACAGGAATTAAAATTTTTAGTTGATTAGCTACTCTACATGGAGCCCAACTTACTTATTCACCAGCAATTTTATGAGCTTTAGGATTTGTATTTTTATTTACAGTCGGAGGATTAACAGGAGTAGTTCTTGCTAATTCATCAGTAGATATTATTTTACATGATACATATTATGTAGTAGCCCATTTTCACTATGTATTATCAATAGGAGCGGTATTTGCTATTATGGCTGGATTTATTCATTGATATCCCTTATTTACAGGTTTAACTATAAACCCAAAATGACTAAAAAGTCAATTTGTTGTTATATTTGTTGGAGTAAATTTAACATTCTTTCCTCAACATTTTCTTGGATTAGCGGGAATACCTCGACGATATTCTGATTACCCTGATGCTTACACAGCATGAAATGTAGTCTCAACAATTGGTTCTTCAATTTCATTATTAGGAATTTTATTTTTTCTTTTTATTATCTGAGAAAGTATAGTAACTCAACGACAAGTTATTTATCCAATACAATTAAATTCATCAATTGAATGATACCAAAATATCCCTCCTGCTGAACATAGCTATTCTGAACTACCATTATTAACTAATTTCTAATATGGCAGATTAGTGCAATGGATTTAAGCTCCATATATAAAGTATTTTACTTTTATTAGAAACTAATGTCTACATGATCAAACCTTGGCTTACAAGATAGTGCTTCTCCTTTAATGGAACAATTAACCTTTTTTCATGATCACGCTTTATTAATTTTAGTAATAATTACTGTACTAGTAGGATATTTAATATTTATATTATTTTTTAATAATTATGTAAATCGTTTTCTATTGCACGGACAAACTATTGAAGTAATTTGAACTATTTTACCCGCTATTGTATTATTATTCATTGCGCTTCCTTCTCTACGACTTCTTTATTTACTTGATGAAATTAATGAACCTTCAATTACTTTAAAATCAATTGGACATCAATGATATTGAAGTTATGAATATTCAGATTTTTTAAATGTTGAATTTGATTCATATATAGTTCCCTCTAATGAACTGCCTGTTGATGGATTCCGATTATTAGATGTTGATAATCGAGTAGTACTTCCCCTAAATTCTCAAATTCGAATTTTGGTAACAGCTGCTGATGTAATTCACTCATGAACAGTCCCTGCCTTAGGAGTAAAGGTTGATGGAACCCCTGGTCGTTTAAACCAAACAAATTTTTTAATAAATCGTCCTGGCTTATTCTTTGGCCAATGTTCAGAAATTTGTGGAGCTAATCATAGTTTTATACCAATTGTTATTGAAAGAGTTCCAACTAATTATTTTATTAAATGAATTTCTAATAATTTAAATTCTTCATTAGATGACTGAAAGCAAGTACTGGTCTCTTAAACCATTTTATAGTAAATTAGCAATTACTTCTAATGAAAAAATTAGTTAAAGTATAACATTAGTATGTCAAACTGAAATTATTAAATTATTAATATTTTTTAATTCCACAAATAGCCCCTATTGGTTGATTAAGCTTATTTATTATTTTCACAATTACATTTATTTTGTTTAATATAATAAATTATTATTCTATTCTTCCCTCATCACCTAAGTCTCTTCAAACAAAATTAATTAAGTCTAATTCTTTAAATTGAAAATGATAACTAATTTATTCTCAGTATTTGACCCTTCATCAAGAATTTTTAATTTATCTTTAAACTGAATAAGTACTTTTATTGGTATTCTACTAATTCCTTCATTATTTTGATTTATACCTTCACGACACCATATTATTTGAAACAATGTTTTATTAACTCTTCACAAAGAATTTAAAACTTTATTAGGCCCTGCAGGTCATAATGGAAGTACTTTTATTTTTGTTTCTTTATTTTCATTAATTGTATTTAATAATTTTATAGGTCTATTCCCTTATATTTTTACTAGAACAAGTCATTTAACTTTAACATTAGCACTAGCATTACCTTTATGATTAAGCTTTATAGTTTATGGATGAATTAATCATACCCAACATATATTTGCTCATTTAGTTCCTCAAGGAACTCCAGCAGTCCTTATGCCTTTTATAGTATGTATTGAAACAATTAGAAATGTAATTCGTCCAGGAACTTTAGCTGTTCGATTAGCAGCTAACATAATTGCAGGACACCTACTATTAACCCTTTTAGGAAATACAGGACCTTCTCTTTCTTACATTATAGTATCTCTTTTATTAGGAGCTCAAATTGCTTTATTAGTTTTAGAATCAGCTGTTGCAATTATTCAATCATATGTATTTGCTGTACTAAGTACATTATACTCTAGAGAAGTTAATTAATGTCAACACATTCTAATCATCCTTACCATTTAGTAGATTATAGTCCATGACCTCTTACAGGAGCTATTGGTGTAATAACAATTGTTTCAGGAATAGTTAAATGATTCCATCAATATGATATCTCATTATTTGTTTTAGGTAATGCTATTACTATTTTAACAGCTTATCAATGATGACGAGATGTATCACGAGAAGGTACTTTTCAAGGTCTTCATACATATCCCGTTACAATTGGATTACGATGAGGAATAATTTTATTTATTTTATCAGAAATTCTATTTTTTGTATCATTTTTTTGAGCTTTTTTTCACAGAAGTTTGTCTCCTGCTATTGAATTAGGAGCATCATGACCTCCAATGGGAATTATTCCCTTTAATCCCTTCCAAATTCCTTTATTAAATACAGCTATTCTTCTGGCTTCAGGAGTAACAGTTACATGAGCCCATCATAGCTTAATGGAAGGAAATCATTCTCAAACTACTCAAGGATTATTTTTTACAGTATTATTAGGAGTTTATTTTACTATTCTTCAAGCCTATGAATATATTGAAGCCCCTTTTACAATTGCTGATGCTGTTTATGGATCAACATTTTATATAGCAACAGGCTTTCATGGAATTCATGTTCTTATTGGAACAACATTTTTATTAATTTGTTTAATTCGACACTTAAATAATCATTTTTCTAAATCTCACCATTTTGGCTTTGAAGCAGCTGCATGATATTGACATTTTGTTGATATTGTCTGATTATTCTTATATGTTTCAATCTACTGATGAGGAGGATAATAATTAAATATTTATATAGTATAATAAGTATATTTGACTTCCAATCATAAGGTCTATAATCTATAGTATAAATAATTTTTTCTGTATTCACTATAACAATATTTATTTTAATTTTATCAAGAATTGTAATATTATTAGCTTCTATTCTTTCAAAAAAATCATTAGTAGACCGTGAAAAAAGATCTCCTTTTGAGTGTGGATTTGATCCTAAATCTTCCTCTCGCCTACCTTTTTCTCTACGATTTTTTTTAATTACAATTATTTTTTTAATTTTTGATGTAGAAATTGCTTTAATTCTGCCTATAATTTTAATCATCAATTTCTCTAATGTCTTTATTTGATCAATTACTTCAATTATTTTTATTTTAATTTTATTAATTGGATTATATCATGAATGAAATCAAGGAATACTAAACTGATCAAATTAGGGTTGTAGTTAATTATAACATTTGATTTGCATTCAAAAAGTATTGAATTTCAATCTACCTTAATGAATATGAAGCGATAAATTGCAATTAGTTTCGACCTAATCTTAGGTAAATCTACCCTTATTCTTTAATTGAAGCCAAAAAGAGGCTTATCACTGTTAATGATAGAAATGAATTTATTATTCCAATTAAGGAAGTATGAAATTCAAGTAAAAGCTGCTAACTTTTTTCTTTAATGGTTAAATTCCATTAATACTTCTAGTTATTAAAAATTATTTAATAATTTATGTAGTTTAATAAAAACCTTACATTTTCATTGTAAAAATAAAAGTTTTCTTTTTATAAATTACTAATTAAATTTCACAATATTCAAAGATTATAACAATCTCCATAACATCTTCAGTGTCATACTCTAAATATAAGCTATTTGAATCTATAAAAATATTATAAATCTAAATAAAACCACGATTCATAAAACAAAAGTTATTAAATAAATTTTTAAATTATTATTTTGAATTACATTATTAATTTGAGAATATTCTGTTATTGTTTGATATAATTTCTGTCCTCCAAAAAATTCAGACCAACCATGGTCGAAAGATTTAATGGTGTCTATACCAATTTTTAAAGGACTTTTAATAATACCATAAGTAGAAATATAAGGTATAAACCATATAGAACCAAAAAATAAAGATAATCTATAATTTTTCAAAGATTTATTAGAAAAATATAAAGAAACATTAGAAATTAAATACCCAGAAACCCCTCCAACTAAACAAACAAATAAAGTTAACAATTTTAAATATCAAGGTAAACAAATTATTAAAGGAGTTGAAAAAATTAATCAATTTAATATTCTTCCTCCAATAATTCTCATAAATAATAATCCTAGTATTCCCTTTAATATTGTTCAACCTTCATCATTTAATATGTTTAATGAACCACAATTTAATTCTCCAGTTATTGAATAATAAACTAATCGTAAAGAATAACAAACCGTTAAACCCGTAGAAAAAAAATATAAAAAGAAAGAAAAAAAATTAATATATCTTAAAGAAACAACTTCTAAAATTATATCCTTAGAATAAAATCCAGCTAAAAAGGGCATTCCACATAATGCCAAATTAGCCACATTTAAACAAGAAGAAGTTAAAGGCATATGAATTCTTAATCCTCCTATTAAACGAATATCTTGAGAATTATTTATATTATGAATAATAGCTCCAGCACATATAAATAATAAAGCCTTAAATAAAGCATGAGTTAATAAATGAAAAAAAGCCAATTTATAAAATCCTATAGATAAAATTCTTATTATTAAACCTAATTGACTTAAAGTTGATAAAGCAATAATTTTTTTTAAATCAAATTCATAATTAGCCCCTAATCCTGCTATAAATATTGTTAAACCAGATACTAATAATAAAAATTGACCTATTCATGAATTAGCTAATAAGATATTAAATCGAATTAATAAATAAACCCCCGCTGTCACTAAAGTTGAAGAATGAACTAAAGCAGAAACAGGAGTAGGAGCAGCTATAGCAGCAGGTAATCAAGATGAAAAAGGAATTTGAGCACTTTTAGTTATAGCAGCTAATATTACTAATCTACCAATTATCAATATTTCAAAATTTTTATTTATAACTTCTAAATAAAAAATATAATTTCAACTCCCATAATTTAATATTCAAGCAATAGCTAATAATAAAGCAACATCTCCAATTCGATTAGAAAGAGCAGTTAATATTCCCGCATTATATGATTTTACATTTTGAAAATAAATTACTAAACAATAAGAAACCAACCCCAATCCATCTCACCCTAATAAAATTCTAATTAAATTAGGTCTAATAATTAAAAATATTATAGAAAGTACAAATATTAATACTAATATAATAAAACGATTAATATTTACATCTCCCGCTATATACTCTCGGCTATAAAAAATTACTAAAGACGAAATTAATAAAACAAAAGACATAAATATTAAACTTATTCAGTCAAATAAAAATGTTATAACAATTCTTGAAGAATTTAAAGATACTAATTCTCACTCTAAAAAATAAACTATTTCTTCTAACAAAAACTTTAATCTTGTTAAAAATAATCTAATTCTTACAGAAATTAAGATAACAAATCTAATTTTACAAATTGATAAATATTTCACGATTTAAGATGAATTAATTCATATCATTGACACCACAAATCAATATTTTTATAAACTACTTAAATAAAGTCAAAGTATACATATATCACTTTTCATAATTAATAAATTTAAAGGAAATCAATGTAAAAATAATAATAAATACTCTCGTAAACACCCATTTCTGCATGAATAAACTCCAGAAAAAATTCGTCCATGTTGACTATAAGCGTATAAATATAATGTATATGCAGCTCTAAAAAAAGATAATAAAGATAAACTAATTATAGTAACTCATGATCATCTTACAATTCTATTTAACAAAGAAATTTCTCCTAATAAATTTAAAGTAGGGGGAGCTGCTATATTTGCAGAACTTAATAAAAATCATCATAATGTTATAGAAGGCATAAAATTTAATAATCCCTTATTAATTAATAAACTTCGTCTTCCCAATCGTTCATATGAAATATTTGCTAAACAAAATAAACCAGAAGAACATAACCCATGAGCAATTATTAAAGTATAGGCCCCACATAACCCTCAATAAGATATTGTTATTAATCCAGATAATACAATTCCTATATGGGCTACAGAAGAATAGGCAATTAATGCTTTCAAATCAGTCTGTCGTAAACATACTAATCTAATTAATACTCCCCCTACTAATCTAATACTAATTCAAATAAAATTAAATTTTAACCCAATCAATTGTAAAAAAGAAAATACTCGTAATAATCCATATCCTCCTAATTTCAATATAATTCCAGCTAAAATTATAGACCCAGAAACAGGAGCTTCAACATGAGCCTTAGGTAATCATAAATGAACTAAAAATATAGGCATTTTAACTAAAAAAGCTAAAATCAACGAAAAATATAATAATTCATAATTAAATAAAAAATTACCTAATAAATAAAAATTTATTGTTCTTATATTATTAAATAAATAAAAAATTCCCACTAATATTGGTAAAGAAACTAATAAAGTATAAAATAATAAATAAACCCCTGCTTGCAATCGTTCAGGCTGATATCCCCAACCTAAAATTAAAAATAAAGTAGGAATTAATCTTCTTTCAAAAAATAAATAAAATATAAATAATCTTATTCTTCTAAAAGTTAAAACTAAAAATAATAATAAAAATATTACATTTAAAAGAAATAAATTTTTATAATTATTATATTTATTGACAGATTCACTTGCTATAATTATTAAAACACAAATTCAAAAACTTAATAGAATTAAACCATAAGAAATCATATCAAACCCTAAAAAATAAGAAATTCTTAAAAAATAATTTCTCACGTTATTCATTAAAATAAAAATAAAAGTTAACAAAAATAATATATTTTGAACCATTCAAAATCTATTACTAATAAAACACACCGGTATAGTTATTAATAAAGCAAATAAAATTTTTAACATTGTAATACATTAAAAGATTGAAAATAGTCATTTCCATGAGATCGAATTATTGATACTAAAATAGATAGACCTAAAGCCCCTTCACAAACTCTAAAAGTTAAAAATATTATACTAAAAAATCTTTCATAATTAAATAAATTTAAAAAAATAAATAAAAGTAAAAATAATCTTAATACAATATATTCCAATCTCAATAATATTGACAATAAATGTTTCCGATTAGAAACAAATATAAAAAATCCTATTATTAATAAAATTCTAGGAATAAATCAATAAACAAATATAATCATTAGTTTTAATAGTTTAATAAAAACATTGGTCTTGTAAATCAAAAATAAGACTTTATTCTTTTAAAACTTCAAGAAAAAAAGAATTCTTTTATCATTAATCCCCAAAATTAATATTTTATTTAAACTATTTCTTGAAATTATACATATTATTTTATATAGATTCTCATTAATTATTAATTTTATTTTTGTACAAATAAATCATCCTCTAGCAATAGGACTAATACTTTTAATCCAAACTGTATGTATTTGCTTAATTACAGGATTAATTAATAAAAGCTTTTGATTTTCATATATTTTATTTCTTATTTTTCTTGGAGGAATACTAGTTCTATTTATTTACGTTACATCTTTAGCATCAAATGAAATATTTTCTCTTTCTTTAAAATTAGCAATAAACTCTTTAATTTTATTTGCAATTCTAATAATTATTTCTCTAATTATAGATAAATCAATAGTTTCTCCATTTTTACAAAATAATGAAATGGAATCAGTTTCTTTGCTATCTACCTACCTAAAAGAAAATGCTATTAGATTAAATAAGTTATATAATTATCCAACTAATTTAATTACTATTTTATTAATAAACTATTTATTAATCACTTTAATTGCTATTGTAAAAATTACTAACTTATTTTATGGACCTTTACGATTAATAAATTAATGAATACACCAATCCGAGTAAAACACCCCTTATTTAAAATTGCTAATAATGCTCTAGTAGATTTACCTGCTCCAGTAAATATTTCAGCATGATGAAATTTTGGATCTCTATTAGGTTTATGTCTAATTATTCAAATTTTAACAGGATTATTTCTTGCTATACATTATACAGCAGATATTAATTTAGCCTTCAATAGAGTAAATCATATCTGTCGAGATGTAAATTACGGCTGATTATTACGAACTTTACATGCAAATGGAGCCTCATTTTTTTTCATTTGTTTATATCTCCACGTAGGCCGAGGCATGTATTATGGCTCTTATTTATTTACTCCCACTTGAATTGTTGGAGTTCTTTTATTATTTTTAGTAATAGGAACAGCTTTTATAGGATATGTTCTTCCTTGAGGACAAATATCATTTTGAGGAGCTACAGTAATTACTAATCTATTATCAGCAATTCCTTATTTAGGAACTGATTTAGTTCAATGAGTATGAGGAGGATTCGCTGTTGATAATGCAACCCTTACTCGATTTTTTACTTTCCATTTCATTCTTCCATTTATCGTTCTTGCTATAACAATAATTCATTTATTATTCCTCCATCAAACAGGTTCAAACAATCCAATTGGATTAAACTCTAATATTGATAAAATCCCTTTCCACCCTTATTTTACCTTTAAGGACATTGTAGGTTTCATAGTAATACTAATAGGATTAATTCTTTTAACATTAATTAATCCATATTTACTAGGAGATCCTGATAATTTTATTCCTGCTAATCCTCTTGTTACTCCTGTTCACATTCAACCAGAATGATATTTTCTATTCGCCTATGCAATTCTTCGTTCTATTCCTAATAAATTAGGAGGAGTAATTGCTCTTGTGTTATCAATCGCAATTTTAATAATTTTACCCTTTTATAATTTAAGAAACTTTCGAGGAATTGAATTTTATCCTATTAATCAAATTTTATTTTGAACAATAGTTGTAACAGTAATTCTTTTAACATGAATTGGAGCACGACCAGTAGAAGACCCTTATGTATTAATTGGTCAAATTTTAACTGTTGTGTATTTCCTTTATTATTTAATTGCCCCTCTTACAACTAAATGATGAGATAATTTATTAAATTAGTTAATGAGCTTGAATAAGCTTATGTCTTGAAAACATAAGATAGAAATTGAATTTTCTATTGACTTTACTAAATTTATTTCATAAGTTTAATAATATTAACAACAATAAAATTTTAAACCCAATAAAAAATAATAAATAATTTAAAGAAAAAGGTAAAAAACACTTTCAAGCTAAATATATTAATTTATCATATCGAAATCGAGGTAAAGTTCCTCGAGCTCAAACAAATATAAAAGAAATAAAAGTTAATTTTAAATAAAATATAAAATTAAATACATCACAACCTAAAAAAATTACTCTAAATAATATACTCATAAATAAAATTCTAGAATATTCAGCTAAAAAAATTAATGCAAATCCTCCTCTTCTATATTCTACATTAAATCCAGAAACTAATTCTGATTCCCCTTCAGCAAAATCAAAAGGAGTTCGATTTGTTTCAGCTAAAGAAATTGTAAATCAAACTAAAGCTATAGGGAATAAAATTACCAAAAATCATATATTTTTTTGAAAAATATAAAACCCTAAAATATTATAATCCCCAATTAAAAAAATAAAGGATAATAAAATTAAAGCTAAACTCACTTCATAAGAAATAGTTTGAGCCACTGCTCGTAACCCCCCTAATAACGCATAATTTGAATTTGAAGATCAACCAGCAACTATAACAGTATAAACACCTAAACTTGTACAACACAAAAAAAATAATAATCCCAAATTAAAAGAGAATAATTTAATAAATATTGGTATACACATTCAAACTAATAAAGATAAAAATAATGAAAAAATAGGAGAAAAATAATATGATAAATAATTTGATAAGAGAGGATAAGTTTGTTCCTTTGTAAATAACTTAATTGCATCACAAAAAGGTTGAGGAATTCCTATAATCCCAACTTTATTAGGACCCTTACGAATTTGAATATATCCTAAAACCTTACGCTCTAACAATGTTAAAAAGGCAACTCTAACTAATACACAAATAATTAATAGCAATCCACCAATAAAAGACATAATTAATTCAAATAAAAACAAGTACTATTTGTAATATAAATTACATAAATAAATTCTAAATTTATTGCACTAATCTGCCAAAATAGCTTATAATTAATTAATTAAATTCATTTATTAAAATATAATTATTTGAATACTTGGTCCTTTCGTACTAAAATATTCTAATTTATTAAAGATAGAAACCAACCTGGCTTACGCCGGTTTGAACTCAGATCATGTAAGAATTTAAAAGTCGAACAGACTTAATTTTTGAACGGCTGCGCCCAAACTTATCTCTTAATCCAACATCGAGGTCGCAATCTTTTTTATCGATATGAACTCTCCAAAAAAATTACGCTGTTATCCCTAAAGTAACTTAAATTTTTAATCAATATAATTGGATCAATAATTCATAAATTAATGATTTAATAAATTAAAAGTTTATTAAATTTTAATATCACCCCAATAAAATATTTTAATTTATTATAATAAAATTTATCTATATAATTAAAATAAACAAAATATTAAGATTTATAGGGTCTTCTCGTCTTTTAATAATATTTTAGCTTTTTGACTAAAAAATAAAATTCTATTATAAATTTATATGAAACAGTTAATATTTCGTCCAACCATTCATACCAGCCTTCAATTAAAAGACTAATGATTATGCTACCTTTGCACAGTTAGTATACTGCGGCCATTTAAATTATTCAGTGGGCAGGTCAGACTTTAAATATAATTCAAAAAGACATGTTTTTGTTAAACAGGCGAACATTAAATTTGCCGAATTCTTTATATAAACTTTTCATTTAAATTTTATTAAACAATATTATATACTAATTTAACCATTATAAATTTTTAAATTATATTTTTAAAAATTTTTTTATATAAATTTAAAATTTTATTAAATAATTTATCTACAAAAATAAATTATAACAAACTTATTAATATTTGCTAATTCTAAGCATATATTTTTTTAATTATTTAAAAATTTATAAAATTTTACTTTACAGCTTATCCCGTAAAATATTAAAATTTTTAAATATTTAATTTATTAAATAACTAAATATATTAAAAATTTCTAAATTAAATTTATTTCTAAAAAAACTAGATACCATTAAAAACGAATAACATTTCATTTCTAATAAATTATTAAAAATAATTTTACTACAATAACTTTTATAATTTATTAGCTCTTTTAAAATCGAGAAAAATAAATATTTATTTTTTATTTAATCAACCCTGATACACAAGGTACATTAATTTATAATTTCTTTTTTTATAAAAATTTTTCAAATTATTTCAATTTTCTTTTACAATACTAATACACTATAATTTAAATTATTTTTTCTTTATAAAATACTAAAACAAATTCTTTCTATAATTATTTTTAATAAATTAATTAATACAAAAAACAAATTAATAAATAAATTTTATTCAATTTATATTGATTTGCACAAAAATCTTTTCAATGTAAATGAAATGCTTTACTTAATAAGCTTTAAATTGTCATTCTAGAGACACCTTCCGGTACCTCTACTATGTTACGACTTATCTTATCTTAATAATAAGAGCGACGGGCGATGTGTGCATATTTTAGAGCTAAAATCAAATTATTAATCTTTATAATTTTACTATCAAATCCACCTTCATTAAATTTTTCATATTTAAATTCGTATAAATAATTTTATTGTAATTCATTTCTACTTAAACATAAGCTACACCTTGATCTGATATATATTTTTATTAAAAATTAAGAAAATTATTATTTTTATAAAATATTCTAATAACGACGGTATATAAACTGATTAACTAATTTAAGTGAGGTCCATCGGGGATCATCGATTACAGAACAAATTCCTCTGAATAGACTAAAATACCGCCAAATTTTTTAAGTTTCAAGATCATATCTAATACTACTCAAATTTTATATTTTACAATTTAAATAATAGGGTATCTAATCCTAGTTTATATTTAAATTTTGTAAGCTTCAACATTACATTTTATTAAAAATTTAAATATTTAAAATTTCACCTAATAAATACCTTTTTATTTTTTAATTTATAATTTAACTCATATTGAAAAAGTTTTTTTACATCATTTGTATAACCGCGGCAGCTGGCACAAATTTTGCCAATATTTAATAATATATCTATTTCTAAATTTCTTTAAACAATAATACTAATTACTGCGAATATAATTTAATTCATTTATTTTTAAAATAAATAAAATTTCACACAAAAATTTGCATATAAAATAAATTTATAAAAAACTATAAAGCTAAAATAAAACTTTATTCTAAAATTTTATTATTTTTCTAATATAGATATTAAATTAAACTATATTTTAATAACTTATTTAAGCAACATTTTTAAAAAAATTTTTCTAAAATTCAATTTTGTAACCTCCAATTTTATTAAATTTTTCAAAAATCTGCAAAAATACGCAAAAAATTGCTAAATTTTCGACAAAAATCCTAAAATTTTAAAATTTATCATAATCTTGAATATAAAATTTATTTAAAAATTTTTATAAATTTAACAAAATTATCAATAAAATATGCTTTTTATTAACGAAATTTAGTATTCCCTCCTATAGAAAATTATTCAATAGAATCTCTATTAAATAAGGTTTAGATGAAAACTTATTTCTAAAATCCCCTAATTTTAAAAATTAAAACCTCATCCTAATTTCGGTTAGGAAATCTATCTGTATTCCGCAAAATACCAGACTCACTGTTTTATTCAAAATTTAAATTTTTAATTTTAAAAATTTGAATAAATTAAATTTATTTATAAATAATTAAATTTAATAATTTTTTTAAAAGCTTAAAAATTATAATTATAATTATTTTTAAATAATTAATTTTGATTAATAAATTTATAGCTAAATTTAATTAAAAATTTTTTTATCTGCGAAAACAAGATTTAAAAAAATATTCTAAAAAGAAAGATTTTTAGCTTACTCCCTCTTTTTTTTTTTTGTTTCCAGGATTTAATATTAAGTTATGTTTTTATTTTATTGTAAAATAAAAAATATTTTAAGATCATTCTCTATTTCACAGATTTTTCACTCGGTATATATACCTGTATATAGAGATATATACATATATAAAAATTTATTAAATATATCTATAATAATCTAATAATATTGTAGCACAAAAAAATTTTAAGCAATCCAAAAATACTGAGATCATTTATTAAACATTTATTAATTTATATATATATAACAATTCTCAAAACATTGTTATAAATATACATATATATAGTATTTTTATATATATATATATTTCTATTATTTTCCATTTTGTAAATAAGCTGAATTTATTAAATTATTATATATTTATATATATAGATTAATTCTTAATTTTTATAAATAATACATATATATATAAATTATTTATTAATTAATAAATAAATACATGGATTAAGTATAATTATATATATATATAGTTATATTAAGCTAAAAATTATTATCTATATACAATTTAATATAAATTAAAAGTTTCATTTTTTTACAAAAATTTGTACTTAATTAAGTTATTTAAATAGCTTAACTTTATTTGAATTTTTTTTTCAAAATTTATAAACCGCAGTATAAAAAAAAAAAAAGGAGCTAATTTTCGCACCTCAAATAGAAACCTATTCAAAATTAGCTGAAATAGATGATTTTCTATACACAAATTATAGCAGAAGTTTATATTGTT